CGTCGAGGTATTTGTGCAAATAGGTATAATCCATATAATAGTGGAAACTACAAAAAAAAAATAGTTGATAATCATAATAATAACTATAGGTATACGAGGGAAAAAGAACCCCATTTTTCTAGTTCCTATGATGCACTTGGAGCTTATCGACAGAAAAGAATCAGTTTAGATAGTCCTTTGTGGCTCCGATGGAGACGAGATCGACGTGTCATTGGTTCAAGAGAAGTTCCCATCGAAGTTCAATATGAATCTTTAGGTACTTATCATGAGATTTATGGGCACTATCTAATAGTAGGAAGTATAACAAAAGAAATCCGTTCTATATACATTCGAACTACTCTTGGTCATATTTCTTTTTATAGAGAATTAGAAGAAGCCATACAGGGTTTTTGTCGAGCCTACTCATACGCTATCTAATCTAATTTCTTAGATTAGGCGATGTTTGTGCCTAGTGCCTAGGGTAATTCAGGTCTCCCAAATTTCACTGGTATTCTAATTTCTGAATTTCTGTGTGAATCAAGATTGAGGAAAGGAAGTTTTCGAATCATTGACTTGGGTCCATTGTCGAATCCTACTTAGCAGAAGAAATATAAGAGAAGAGGTACTTATGGCAGAACGGGCTGATCTGGTCTTTCACAATAAAGTGATAAATGGAACTGCTATGAAACGACTTATTAGCAGGTTAATCGATCATTTCGGAATGGCATATACATCACATATCCTGGATCAAGTAAAAACTTTGGGTTTCCAGCAAGCCACTGCTACATCTATTTCATTAGGAATTGATGATCTTTTAACAATCCCTTCGAAGGGATGGTTAGTCCAAGACGCCGAACAACAAAGTTTTATTTTAGAGAAACACCATCATTATGGGAATGTACACGTGGTAGAAAAATTACGTCAATCCATTGAGATATGGTATGCTACAAGTGAATATTTGAGACAAGAAATGAATCCTAATTTTCGTATGACTGATCCTTCTAATCCAGTATATCTAATGTCCTTTTCGGGAGCTAGAGGAAATGCATCTCAGATACATCAATTAGTGGGTATGAGAGGATTAATGTCGGATCCCCAAGGACAAATGATTGATTTACCCATTCAAAGCAATTTACGTGAAGGACTTTCTTTGACAGAATATATAATTTCCTGCTATGGAGCTCGCAAAGGAGTTGTAGATACTGCTGTACGAACATCAGATGCTGGATACCTCACACGTAGACTTGTTGAAGTAGTTCAACACATTATTATACGTAGAACAGATTGTGGTACTATCCGAGGTATTTCCGTGAGCCCTCAAAATGGTATGACAGAAAAAATTTTTGTCCAAACACTAATTGGTCGTGTATTAGCAGACGATATATATATTGGTTTGCGATGTCTTGCCACTCGAAATCAAGATATTGGGATTGGACTTATAAATCGATTCATAACCTTTCGAGCACAACCAATATATATTAGAACCCCCTTTACTTGCAGGAGTACATCTTGGATCTGCCAATTATGTTATGGTCGGAGTCCTACTCATGGTGACCTGGTCGAATTGGGAGAAGCTGTAGGTATTATTGCAGGTCAATCAATTGGGGAACCAGGGACTCAACTAACATTAAGAACTTTTCATACCGGTGGAGTATTCACAGGTGGTACTGCCGAGTATGTACGAGCTCCTTCTAATGGAAAAATAAAATTGAATGAGAATTTGGTTCATCCCACACGTACCCATCATGGGCATCCCGCTTTTCTATGTTCTATGGACTTGTATGTAACTATTGAGAGTCGGGATATTCTACATAATGTAAATATTCCACTAAAGAGTTTGATTTTAGTTCAAAATAATCAATATGTAGAATCAGAACAAGTAATTGCTGAAATTCGTGCTGGAACGTCCACTTTTTATTTTAAAGAGAAGGTACGAAAACATATTTATTCTGAATCAGAGGGAGAAATGCACTGGAGTACTGATGTACACCATGCACCTGAATATACATATGGTAATGTTCATCTATTATTAAAAACAAGTCATTTATGGATATTAGCAGGAGGTTCGTGCAGATCTAGTATAGTGTCTTTTTCGCTCCATAAGGATCAAGATCAAATGAATCCTCATGCTTTTTCTGTCGAAGAAAGATATATCTCTGATCTATCAATGACTAACGGTCGAGTAAGATATAAATTGTTAGATACTTCTGATAAAAAAGATAAGAAAATTCTTGACTATTCAACAAGACCTGATCAAACCATATATAATGGTCGTTGGAATATTATATATCCTTCTATTATCCAAGGGAATTCTTGTTTCTTGGCGAAAAAGCGAAGAAATAGATTCATCATCCCATTACAATATGATCAAAAACGAGAGAATGAACTAATACCCTGTTTTGGTATTTCGATTGAAATACCAAAACAGGGTATTTTACGTAGAAATAGTATTCTTGCTTTTTTTGATGATCCACGATACAGAAGAAATAATTCGGGAATTACTAAATATGGGACCGTAGAGGTCAATTCAATTATCAAAAAAGAGGATTTGATTGAGTATAGAGGATCAAAAGAATTTATTCCGAAATACCAAATGAAAGTAGATCATTTTTTTTTTATTCTCGAGGAAGTGCATATTTTACCTGGATCTTCATTGATAATGGTCCAGAACAATAGTATCATTGGAGTAGATACACAACTCGCTTTAAATACAAGAAGTCGAGTAGGCGGATTAGTCCGCCTGGAGAGAAAAAAAATATATATTGAACTAAAAATATTTTCCGGAGATATTTATTTTCCTGGAGAGGCAGATAAGATATCTAGGCACAGCGGCATTTTTATACCACCGAAAACAAAAAAAAAAAATTCTAAGGAATCAAAAAAATTGAAAAATTGGATCTATGTCCAACGGATCACACCCACGAAGAAAAAGTATTTTGTTTCGGTTCGACCCGTAGTCACATATGAAATAACTGATGGCATAAATTTAGCAACACTTTTTCCTCAAGATCTCTTGCGGGAAAAGGATAATGTCCAACTTAGAGTTGTCAATTATATCCTTTATGGAAACGGCAAGTCAATTCGAGGAATTTTTCACACAAGTATTCAATTAGTTCGCACTTGTTTAATATTGAATTGGGATCCAGAACAAAATTGTTCTCCGAAAGAGATTCGTGCTTCCTTTATTGAGGTAAAGGGAAATGATCTGATTCGAAATTTTATGAGAATTGAGTTAGTAAAGTCCAGCATTTCGTATATCGGAAAAAGATATGATAGGGCAAGTTCAGGATTGATTTCCGATAATGGATTAGATCGTACAAATATAAATCCTTTTTACTGCAAGGTTAGTATTCAATTACTTACACAACATCAAGGTACTATTGGTACATTGTTGAATCGAAATAAGGAATGCCAATCTTTGATAATTTTGTCATCATCCAATTGTTCTCGAATTGGTCCATTCAATGGTTCGAAATATAACATGATAAAAGAATCGGATCCCATAATCCCAATTAAGGATTTGTTGTGTCCTTTGGGGACTATTGTCCCTAAAATGGTAAATTTATATTCATTTTACCATTTAATAACTTATAATCAGATTTTGTTAAAGAAATATTTGCTACTTGGTAATTTTCAACAGACTTTCCAAGTACTTCAAGTACTTAAATACTGTTTAATAGATGAAAATAGGAGGATTTATAATCCCGATCCATGCAGTAACATCATTTTGAATCCATTCCATTTGAATTGGCATTTTCTCCATCACGATTATTGGGAAGAGACATCTACAATAATTAGCCTTGGACAATTTTTTTGTGAAAATATATGTCTATTCAAATACAAACCGCACATAAAAAAATCCGGTCAAATTATAATTGTTGATGTTGACGCTTTGATTATAAGATCCGCTAAGCCCTATTTAGCCACTCCAGGAGCAACTATTCATGGCCATTATGGTAAAATATTTTACGAAGGAGATACATTAGTTACATTTATATATGAAAAATCAAGATCTGGTGACATAACACAAGGTCTTCCAAAAGTGGAACAAATCTTAGAAGTACGTTCGATTGATTCAATATCAATGAACCTTGAAAGGAGAGTTGAAGGTTGGAACAAAGGTATACCAAAAATTTTTGGAATCCCCTGGGGATTCTTGATTCAAGCTGAGCTAACCATAGCTCAAAGTCGTATCTCTTTGGTTAATAAAATCCAAAGGGTTTATCGATCTCAGGGGGTACAGATCCATAATAGACATATAGAGATTATTGTACGTCAAGTAACATCAAAAGTGTTGGTTTCAGAAGATGGAATGTCTAATGTTTTTTCACCTGGGGAATTAATTGGATTGTTGCGAGCGGAACGAGTGGGGCGCGCTTTGGACGAAGCGATTTCTTATCGCGCAATCCTATTGGGAATAACAAGGACATCTTTGAATACTCAAAGTTTCATATCCGAAGCAAGTTTTCAAGAAACCGCTCGAGTTTTAGCAAAAGCTGCTCTACGAGGTCGTATTGATTGGTTGAAAGGCCTGAAAGAGAATGTTGTTCTAGGTGGAATTATACCTGTTGGTACAGGATTCAAAAAATTAGTGCACCATTCAAGTAAGGACAAAAACTTTTATTTGGAAATCAAAAGAAAGAATCTATTTGACTTGGAAATAAAAGATCTTTTGTTACACCATAGAGAATTATTTTGTTCTTATGTACCAAATGTACCAAACAATTTCCATGAGACATTAGAACAATCATTTACGCGATTTCATGATTCCTAAGAGCGGATTCTTTTACTTTAACTATCTTTAACTATCTTTTAATTATCTGTTTTTAATTATCTGGTCTGGCTTTTCTTTTAACTTAACTATCTTGTTCTTGTTCGAATATTGATAAAAAAATAAGTAATTAAAAGACATTAATGGTTTGTACTGTGTATTAAAGGTCAATTCCCGGCAGAAGGTTCCATCGGAACAATTACTTATTTCAAAGTACCTCGTCTCTTTGTTAAAGTTAAAAAAAAAAAAAAAGGAAGTGTGGGAAAAATGACAAGAAGATATTGGAACATTAATTTAGAAGAGATGATGGAGGCCGGAGTTCATTTTGGTCATGGTACTAAGAAATGGAATCCTAGAATGGCCCCTTACATCTCTGCAAAGCGTAAAGGTATTCATATTACAAATCTCACTGGAACTGCTCGTTTTTTATCAGAAGCCTCTGATTTAGTTTTTGATGCGGCAAGTAGGGGAAGAACCTTCTTAATTGTTGGTACCAAAAATAAAGCAGCAGATTTAGTAGCATCGGCTGCAATAAGAGCCCGGTGTCATTATGTTAATAAAAAATGGCTTGGTGGTATGTTAACGAATTGGTCTACTACGGAAACGAGACTTCAAAAGATCAGGGATTTAAGAGCAGAACAAAAGATGGGTAAACTCAACCGTCTTCCCAAAAGAGATGCGGCAATATTGAAGAGAAAATTATTTACCTTGCAAACATATCTCGGCGGTATCAAATATATGACGAGGTTGCCTGATATTGTGATCATCGTTGATCAGCAAGAAGAATATACGGCTCTTCGAGAGTGTGTAATTTTGGGTATTCCGACGATTTGTTTAATCGATACAAATTGTGACCCGGATCTCGCAGATATTTCGATTCCATCCAACGATGATGCTATAGCTTCAATCCGATTGGTTCTTAACAAATTAGTATCCGCAATTTGTGAGGGCCGCTCTAGCTATATAAGAAATCCTTGATTATGATTAAGGGGGGATTTTTTGGATTCGGTTACTATTCTTGAATTAAATAAAAAAAAAAGCAAAAAGGTAAGTGCGGGCATATTGATAATATGTTATTATATTACGTGATTTCTTGGTATCCTATGTAAATTCTTGATATCTTAAATATACAATTAATGAATACGATTTTTGATTCATATTGGTGAGTTGAAAAAGAGATAGAGATGGTTGAATCAAAATAATTTATTTTTTGAAGTTCAATTTCTGCTAGAGTACAATATGAATGTTATACCATGTTCCATTAAAACACTCAAAGGGTTATACGATATATCGGGTGTAGAGGTAGGCCAACATTTATATTGGCAAATAGGAGGTTTACAAATCCATGCCCAAGTACTTATCACTTCTTGGGTAGTAATTGCTATCTTATTAGGTTCAGTCATTATAGCTGTTCGGAATCCACAAACCATTCCGACCAACGGTCAGAATTTCTTTGAATATATCCTTGAATTTATTCGAGACTTAAGCAAAACCCAGATTGGAGAAGAATATGGCCCTTGGGTTCCCTTTATCGGAACTATGTTCCTCTTTATTTTTGTTTCTAACTGGTCAGGTGCTCTTTTACCTTGGAAAATTATACAGTTACCTCATGGAGAATTAGCTGCACCCACGAATGATATAAATACTACTGTTGCTTTAGCTTTACTCACGTCCGTCGCATATTTTTATGCGGGTCTTAGCAAAAAAGGATTGGGTTATTTTGGGAAATACATTCAACCAACCCCCATCCTTTTACCAATTAACATCCTAGAAGATTTCACAAAACCTTTATCTCTTAGTTTTCGACTTTTCGGAAATATATTAGCTGATGAATTAGTAGTTGTTGTTCTTGTTTCTTTAGTCCCTTCAGTAGTTCCTATACCTGTCATGTTTCTTGGATTATTTACAAGTGGTATTCAAGCTCTTATTTTTGCAACCTTAGCCGCGGCTTATATAGGTGAATCCATGGAAGGTCATCATTAACTAGCTTTTCAAATAGTCTTTTTTTTTTTAATTCTATTATTAAGCAAGCTTATCCCACATGATTCATGATAATCCAATTGGATGGGTAAGATAATAGTGTATGATTCCATCATCTAGAATTGTAGGAGAAAAGATAGACAATATTCCAACAGAATTCTAAAAAAAAGAAGGGCTGGGGAGGTTATAGTTAGAGTATAATATATGTAATAATGTCTATAGGCTCTAAACCCCCGTCTATTTTTCTAGGAATTATTCTATTCCAGAATCAATTAAAAAAAATTAGGATGGTTTACATTATGGAAGAAAAGAATGGATATGTGATATTAGAATCACATTAAATATTCTTTAGTTATATGAGATAAGTCTATCCATAATATCGCTATATTACATAACTATATAATATTTATATAATATTTATTTTTTTTATAGTATTGTTTATTTTATTTATTTATTATTTATTTATTATAGTATTGTAAGGCTAGAATTTCTATTTTTCCTAATTACAACCAATCCTATAATCATAATCTGGATCCTCATTATTCATATTTGTTATGTTATATATGAACAATATACAACATAAAATAAATATATATATTTATTATCCGGTTTAATTCAAATTTAAATTAGATTCAATTCATTATATATTTCTTATTTATATATTTATTTATATTTTATATATTTATTTATTATTCTTAATTCCTTAATTCTTATATTTTTATATTAAAAATTTTTGTTATTATTTTATTTATAATTATTATTTTATTTTAATAGTTAGTAACTAATTGGTAGTTAATTATTTTATTAATATAACTAATTAAAATTAAGATTATTTTATTAATATAACTAATTAAAATTAAGTATTTAATAATTAATAATTATTAGTTAATAAAATGAAATAAATAATTATAAATTATAAATAAATAATTAATAAATAAATTTTTAATTTAAGTTAAGATATTAATAATTAATATCTATTGGTACTTTTTTATTACATAATATGTATTACATATTAACTTTTTTATTACTATTACATATTAATATATATATATATTTTATTATATTAATTTTTATTTATATTAATTATTTATATTAATTTATATTTATATTGGATTAATTTGGTATTAAATTAATTTGATAATTTGATTGATATTGATTGCAGCTCACACTGCATTTAGATAGATTTCAATATCAGTCCTTCTCTTCTAGCAATTTTTTTTTGAATGAAAAAATAAATAAACTTAACAATAGTGTAGTGTAGTAAAGAACGAAGAATTAAATGAAAGAGTGGTTTGAAACAAAGAAATACAATAGTTACAACTGTATGCATATGGATTTACAAAAACTCTATGATAGTTAAAAACTAAAAACGAGATAGTTCTGACGATTCCGTTTTTTAATTTAGTAATTAATATTATTATTTCAACTCGTGAATCTTAATTAAAAAAGTCATAATTGATTGGTTGATTGTATCATTAACCATTTCTTCTTTTTTGTTTTGTGTGAGGAACTTACCATGAATCCACTGATTTCTGCCGCTTCCGTTATTGCTGCTGGATTGGCCGTGGGGCTTGCTTCTATAGGACCTGGAGTTGGTCAAGGTACTGCTGCAGGCCAAGCTGTAGAAGGTATTGCGAGACAACCGGAAGCAGAGGGTAAAATACGAGGTACTTTATTGCTTAGTCTAGCTTTTATGGAAGCTTTAACAATTTACGGACTGGTTGTGGCATTAGCACTTTTATTTGCGAATCCTTTTGTTTAATCCTCAAAATATAAAAAAAGTACCTTAGAGACTTTTTTCTTATTAACTCTTAACTTGGAATTTTCCTTTGCTTCTTAGAATTATATTAACACGTTACTATAAAATTACTTATTTATTGAGACAATACCTAGGAAGGGTTGATTTGAAGATGAGGAATTACCGCATTCACTTGCTTTCTTCCTTTCTGTCTTTAGTTTAGTACAATAGAAAACTTTTTTATTTTCATTGTTTGGAAGTGTTTCAACAAATGAAATATTTTTCAATTGATATCAGATCTAAAACCTAAGTCTAAAGTCTAAGTAAAGTATCTTATTAGAAAATTTTTGAAAATGTAAAAAAATTTAAACAAAACAAATGAAATTACTAGATTTCTTTTATTCTCATTAAATAAATAAAGTGGAAATAAAAAAAAAAAAGAAATCGATCAAAAAAAAAGGGCGATCGGAGTGATACAAAAATAACTCTGTTCTTTGTTAGTCCTATCCAAAAGAAAAGAGAGGAGAATATATGAAAAATGTAATTGATTCTTTCGTTTACTTGGGCCACTGGCCATACGCCGGAAGTTTCGGGTTTAATACCGATATTTTAGCAACAAATCCAATAAATCTAAGTGTAGTGCTTGGTGTATTGATTTATTTTGGAAAGGGAGTGTGTGCGAGTTGTTTATTTCAAGAATAGGATGGATCCATCCATCTGCACTTATGGTATTTATAAGGGATAGGGGAAATAGTAAAAAAGTGCACGATCTCGACGAATTTCTTCTGAATAAATTAAGAAATTATATGCAAGAACCATAGCATTTCGTGATTTATTGGTAAATCCACTTTGATTCTCTATCAACCAATAATGCGAGACCTTTAACATGGTTAAAGCTAAATTGTTTAAAGTCCGGACAAAACATGGTATTCTTTCTACCACTACGTTAGTAACCAAATAGTTCAAAAAAAAATTGGTAATTTATTTGATTTTGATATATAACACTCATATCAATAAATAAATTTAAACTATTTATGAGATAAAAAAAGCAAACAAAGTTCCTTTTTTTATCTAATGCCGAATCGACGACCTATGTATAAAAAAGAGGAATTTTTGGACTTGAAGAAACAAAAATATAATATAATTATTATTATTTTAATTTTTATAATCATATTTTCTTTTTTCATTCAAAAAAATGAAAAAAAAAGTACAAATAAAAAAACAACTTTGCTGACAATTTTAGATTTTGATCTGGTCTAGTCGGAAGAGTCTTCCTAATATTCTGGTTTTTTATTTTATAAGTTTTGATATGTTTAACTACAAACAGAAAAGAGAAGGTAGGCTCATTACATTAAAAAAGCTATGGGAATACTCATACCATAAATAAATATTTGAGCGTGAGAGCCAAATGAATCGAAAGATTCATGTTTGGTTCGGGAAGAGATCATGGAAGTTGTGAAATTAATGGTAAGATAATCTACTTTCATTAAATGATTTATTAGATAATCGAAAACAGAGGATTTTAAGTACTA